AGGCAGTTTATATCATCCATACATAGTGCTTTGATCTAAGATTTCAATTCATGCTTCAACAGTAGCATATGAACTAAGGTTGAAACAAGCGAGATATCCAACAAAAATAAGAACGAAAGGGATTAATAAGAAGAACTCATCCGGTATCAATGACTCATATGAAAATAAAGAAAGTGTCAAAGAAAGAAAAGGAGAAGACCCATTAAAAGAAAGAATCATTCTTTTTTCCAGACAGATGAGTCTTATTTATTAGTTTTAGGGATATCAAAATACTCGAAATCTTATTATTTATCAGAGTTCATTTCAAAAGGATCTTCTCACTTATCAGAGTCAAGAATGTTTTAAAGAATTACCCATGGTATATCCAATATATCCTCAATTTTGGATACCAAGGTTGGTAATATCAAGCAGGAATAAATCTGGGAAAGGATTTCTCTTATAAGTTTGAACCCCATCGTATCCAATGTCATTAGCAGAAATTTTTTATAAATTATGGATTCGAAATAATAATTACGATCTTGAATATCTCCTTCGAAAATGATTAAAGAAATAAGATTGCTTTCTTCTATTATCTTCATGTTACGTTTACGAATGTATTTCTTTTTCCTTCGAAAACGAAAAAGACTCCATTTTTCCTTCTTTCCGGATGGTAAAGATTTCTCAGAACATGGATTTGATTCACACTCCATGTTTGAATTGACACTGACATATTGACGCAAGTTTTTTACTTTTGAATCCGATCGATTCATAGATTTCCAAAAAAGATCTCCCAGGTCCGTCTTCTATCTGAAAAGGTAGTTGATCGAGGAACTAGCTCTATAGAATTCTGGATCGGTTTTAATTGGATCAAAAGTTCTTTTTGAAATGAAAGAACTATAATCCACTTTAATTGGATCAAATTGAATTGGATCAAATTGAATTGGAGAAATTCAAGATTTAGAGAATTCTCGATCGGATTTCATTCGATAAAGAGTTCTTGGAAAAATGAAAGATATATAGAATTTCATGTAGATTTTTTGATAGAATTTATCTATTTTATACATGAAAGATTTATACAATGTGTCACCACTCTGTGGGAAATCCTGATCCTGAGGTATCTTTATGTAAGATACCCTTGCAGAAATAGTCAAAAAAAAAGGTTTTTTTTGACCGACGTACAAAGAAATTATTTTGTTGCCAGATATATTGAGGAATTTTTTATATGTAAGATCCTCATTATTAATAGGAAGAAACTCCGTCAAATAGAGATTTTTTCTTTCTCCTATATTGTTATTTCGATTATGGACACGATATAAACAGATCGCTACTACAACAAATACGACACCTGTTAAGACATTTTTGACGACAGCGTGGACATTCTTTCTTATCATTATGTTTTATTGTTATTTAAAAAAAAAAGAAACTAAACAATAAAGTTTAGTTTGAACAATGAAAGGAAAAGTGTGTTTCAATAAAGTTCTTTGTAGAACTTGTGAAAATCCTTTTTTTGAATTGATTTTATTAATGGATTTTCTCTCCTATTAATGGATTTTCCTTGTCCTATTAACTTAACGAATTAGCTATTTTCGAAAAAAAAAAGTTCATATTGAAATTGGACTTCGTGCTCCGAATGAATGATGGTTTAGTCAATACAATATCTCTTCGGCGAAACAGAGGATATCTCGATCGGGGAAGAGAACGGGTAAATCCCATATGACCCAATATATTTGACAAGTTGCACTATATGTCAAGCCAAGCTTTTCGGTTCCAGGACGTTGAAAAGATACTTTTGGTATTCCTAATATTCCAAAATTTGAACCAAAAAATGCATATCCTTTATTCACTTCAATAAGGAAACGTGAAAATCCATGATTTCTTGTCGATTCAAAAAAACTGTAACGAAGGGATTGATTGATCATTCGAATGATCAAAAAGTATCCATTTATTCTCCAATAATGCAATCTTCCCGTTGCGTATTGGTACTTATCGGGTATAGAATAGATCTGCTTCTCTTTGTTTTTACGAACAAAATTGTTCCCTTATCTTGATTTTCAATGAGATGAAATCAAAATGAACCCACAGAATCTACTGAAAAAAAGTTTAGGTACACAGTATCAAAAGTTTAGGTACACATTATATAGTCTTCTTAATTTTGATAAAATAAAGTGACATAGTTTCTATTTCTCTTTTATAAAGGGGTGTTTCCATGGGTTTACCTTGGTATCGTGTTCATACTGTCGTATTGAATGATCCCGGTCGATTGCTTTCTTTTTATTCTTTTTATATAATGAAAGCAACTCTAGTTGCTGGTTGGGCCGGTTCGATGGCTTTATACGAATTAGCTCTCTCTGACCCCGTTCTTGATCCAATGTTGAGATTATGATCAACAATCTTAATATACCTATTATGTTAAGCATCCATGGCTGAATGGTTAAAGCGCCCAACTCATAATTGGCAAATTCGTAGGTTCAATTCCTACTGGATGCACGCTAATGGGAACGTTCAAAAAGTCTATCGGAATTGGCTCTCGGATCTCATCATCCATACATAACGAATTAATTGGTATGGTATATTCATACCATAACATAGGAAGAGTAAGAACTAGAATTCTGATCGATACTGAAACTCATAGGGAAGAAAATGGATTTATGGATGGAATCAAATATGCAGTAGTTAAAGGAAAAAGTCTTCGGGAAGAATCAATCTTTAATTAAATACCAAAATCCAGACGATGTATTTGCGCCATACGCTCATTTACGGACTTATTGTGAAAATTGTGAGACATCCATTTACAAAAAATATGCGCAAAAAAACAAATATATTTGTCAACATTGTGCATTTCATTTACCAATGGAGAGTTTCGATCGAATCGAATCTTTGATTGATTCGGGTACTTGGAGTCCTACGGATGAGAATATGGTTTCTATTGATATGAGATTCTTAGATCCACATAGAAGATTTTGAACAATCTGGAAAATGGAAATGTCGATATTTCTTAGACAATAATGGATTTTTGAGAGGATAAAGAATTTGACTATTTTGACTTTCGTCAAATATAAAGAAGAAATTCTCATAAGATACCGAGAGGAAGGAGAAGTAGATAAGCATTTGTTCAACAATGACAAATTCTTACACGAGGAAGAACTTGAAGACCTTGTATACTTCTAATGTCGAATCAGGATCAACAAAGACAGAAATCAAGGATTGGGTCGAACTCTTCTTGTTAAGGTAATAGCGTCATCTTCTAGGGGCACTTATTATGGGACATACAATGCATTACAGGCGTATGATCATTACGTTTCCACCGGGTTATTCTATTCCACCTCTTCTAGAGAAAAGAACTTCAAGAAAAATACTTAATAACACGGCGATCCATTTATACAAAATCTCTAGTCCGAGCACACGCAAAGGAGCCGTAGACAGTCAAATGAAATCCAATCCACGAAATAAATTGATCTATGGACGACATCGTTGTAGTAAAGGTCGTAATGCCAATGGTAATATGGAGAAAATTGTTTGAAGCACGCACAGAACTGGAAGCGCACCTTCTTTCAAGGAGAGGAGGACGGGTTATTCACATTTCATTTGATGGTCAGAGGCGAATTGAAAGCTAAGCAGTGGTAATGAAGATCCGCCGAAGAGATGTCTCCTACGTTACCCGTAATATGTGGAAGTATCGACGTAATTTGATAGAGTCATTCGGTCTGAATGCTACATGAGAAACATAAGCCAGATGACGGAACGGAGAGACCTAGGATGTAGAAGATGATAACATGAATGATTCGGCAGATTAGGATTCCTAGAATATCCACTCATGTGATACTTCATTATACGATGAAAAGATCTATTTTTTTCTATATCATCATATACATCTAGAAAGCCGTATGCTTTGGAAGAAGCTTGTACAGTTTGGGAAGGGGTTTTTTTGATAAAAAAGAAGAATCTACTTCAACCGATATGCCTTTAGGCACGGCCATACATAACATAGAATTCACACATGGAAAAGGCGGACAATTAGCTAGAGCAGCAGGTGCTGTAGCGAGACTGATTGCAAAAGAGGGTAAATCGGCCACATTAAGATTACCATCTGGGGAGGTTCGTTTGATATCCCAAAACTGCTTAGCAACAATCGGACAAGTGGGTAATGTTGGGGTGAAGCTAAAAAGTTTGGGTAGAGCTGGATCGAAGTGTTGGCTAGGTAAGCGTCCTGTGGTAAGAGGAGTAGTTATGAACCCTGTGGACCATCCACACGGGGGCGGTGAAGGAAAAGCCCCAATTGGTAGAAAAAAACCCGCAACTCCTTGGGGTTATCCTGCGCTTGGAAGAAGAAGTAGGAAAAGGAGAAAATATAGTGATAGTTTGATTCTTCGTCGCCGTAAATAGGAATATTCCAAATCGAATTTTTGGAATTCGAAATAATGTGATGGGCGAACGACGGGAATTGAACCCGCGCATGGTGGATCCACAATCCACTGCCTTGATCCACTTGGCTACATCCGCCCCTTATCTAGCTAAAGAAAGGATTTTGTCTCTTTTCCATTCATCATTATTGTATTTATTCTGACCTCGATACTTAGATCATTCTATTGGACATAGAATGACAATCAATCTTTAACATGCAAAAAAAGGAGTAATCAGCTGTGATAGGTGAAAAAAAAAGAATTGTCAAAAAAAGAATTGTCAAAAAAAGAATTGTCAAAAAAAGAATTGTAGTAAAGAAAAGATTTGTAGCTAAGCATTTATCGGAAACATTTGAAAAAATCAAAATGGGGGAGGAGAGAGAAATAATAGTCACTTGGTCTCGGGCATCTACCATTATACCCTCAATGGTTGGCCATACAATCGGTATTCATAATGGAAAGGAACATATACCTATTTATATAACAGATTCTATGAAAGGTCACAAATTGGGAGAATTCGCGCTTACCCGGAAGGAACCGATAGATGAAAGAAACGATAACGATAATAAATCTGTAATGAAGAATCAAAAAAAATAGGGATCAAACAAAG